CTTTCATTCCAAGGCGAAGTTTCAATTAGTTACCCAACAGCAAGGAACTATTGGTACGTTCTTGAATCGAAATAAGGAATGCCAATCTTTGATAATTTTGTCATCATCCAACTGTTTTCGAATTAGTCCATTCAACGGTTCGAAATATAACAATGCGATAAAAGAATTGGATCCCCTAATCCCAATTAGGTATTTGTTAGGTCCCTTAGGTACTATTGTACCTAAAATAGCGAATTTTTATTCATCTTACCATTTATTAACTCATAATCATATATCGTTAAAGAAATATTTGCTACTTGACAATTTTAAACAGACTTTTAAAGTACTTAAATATTGTTTAATGGATGAAAATAGGAGAATTTATAATCTCGATCCATGCAGTAATATAATTTTGAATCCATTCCATTTAAATTGGTGTTTTCTCCATTATGATTCTGGTGAAGAGACCTCCATAATAATTTGCCTTGGGCAATTTATTTGTGAAAATGCATATCTATTTAAATACGGACCACACATAAAAAAATCTGGTCAAATTTTAATTGTTCATGTTGATGCCTTAGTTATAAGATCGGCTAAGCCCTATTTGGCTACCCCAGGAACAACAGTTCATGGTCATTATGGAGAAATCCTTTATGAAGGAAAGACACTAGTTACATTTATATACGAAAAATCAAGATCTGGTGACATAACGCAGGGTCTTCCAAAAGTGGAACAGGTCTTAGAAGTGCGTTCAATTGATTCAATATCGATGAACCTCGAAAAGAGAGTTGAAAGTTGGAACGAACGTATACCAAGAATTCTTGGAATCCCCTGGGGATTCTTGATTGGAGCTGAGCTAACCATAGCCCAAAGTCGTATCTCTTTGGTTAATAAAATTCAAAAGGTTTATCGATCTCAGGGGGTACAGATACATAACAGGCATATAGAGATCATTGTACGTCAAATAACATCAAAAGTGTTGGTTTCAGAAGATGGAATGTCTAATGTTTTTTCACCCGGAGAATTAATAGGAATGTTGCGAGCGGAACGAGCAGGACGTGCTTTAGACGAAGCGATCAATTATCGGGCAATTTTATTGGGAATAACGAGGGCATCCCTGAATACTCAAAGTTTCATATCCGAAGCGAGTTTTCAAGAAACCGCTCGAGTTTTAGCAAAAGCCGCTTTACGAGGTCGTATTGATTGGTTGAAAGGACTGAAAGAGAACGTTGTTTTGGGGGGGCTTATTCCTGTTGGTACTGGATTCAAAAAATTAGTGCACCATTCAAGGGAAGACAAAAATGTTTATTTGGAAATAAAAAGGAAAAATTTATTCAAGTTGGAAATGAGAGATATTTTGTTATACCATAGAGAATTTTTTTGTTCTTGTGCTCCAAACAATTTTCATGGGACATCACAACAACCATTTACGCAATTTAATGATTTTTAAGAAGAGATTCATTCTTTTTACTTTAATTTTCTGGTTGGATTGGTACGATTATGAATATTAATTTAGTCAAAAAAAAATAATAATAAGTAATTAAAAGAAATTAATGGTTTGGGCCGTATATCAACGGTCAATCCACGGTAGAAAGAAGGTTCCGTCGGAACAATTATTTATTTCAGAGTACCTTGTCTCTTTGTTAAAAAAAGAGGAAGTGTGGGGAAATGCGGAAAAAATGACAAAAAGATACTGGAACATCGATTTAGGAGAAATGATGAAAGCGGGAGTGCATTTTGGTCATGGTACTAGAAAATGGAATCCTAGAATGGCTCCTTACATCTCTGCAAAACGTAAAGGTATTCATATTATAAATCTTACGAGAACTGCTCGTTTTTTATCAGAAGCCTGCGATTTAGTTTTTAATGCAGCAAGTAGTGGAAAAACCTTTTTAATCGTTGGTACTAAAAATAAAGTAGCGGATTTAGTAGCATCAGCTGCAATAGGGGCTCGGTGTCATTATGTTAATAAAAAGTGGCTTGGTGGTATGTTAACGAACTGGTCCACTACGGAAACGAGACTTCATAAGTTCAGGGACTTAATAGTAGAACAAAAAATGGGGAAACTCAACCGTCTTTCCAAAAGAGATGCAGCAATGTTGAAGAGAAAATTATCTACCTTGCAAACATATTTGGGTGGGATCAAATATATGACGGGGTTACCCGATATTGTAATCATCGTTGATCAGCAAGAAGAATATACGGCTCTTCGAGAATGTGTCATTTTAGGGATTCCTACTATTTGTTTAATTGATACAAATTGTGATCCGGATCTCGCAGATATTTCAATTCCAGCCAACGATGATGCTATAGCTTCAATTCGATTCATTCTTAATAAATTAGTATTCGCAATTTGCGAGGGTCATTCTAGCTATATAAGAAATCGTTGATTATGATTAAGAATAATAAAATTAATTCATTGTTTGTGAACTCGATAGATTTATTGGATCGGTTACTATTTCTTGAACTTCAAAAAGAGATTAAAGAAAAAGAGATAAAGATCAAAATAGGGATATTTAGATTATGTTATATGATTTTGAGTATCCTAAATTCGATTTGTATTAATGATTAATGTTGGTGAGTTGAGAAAGAAATAAAATGGTTCAATCAAAATCAATTTTTAAGTTCGATTTATATCAGAGGAAAATATGAATGCTATACCATGTTCCATTAAAACACTCAATGGGTTATACAATATATCGGGTGTAGAAGTAGGCCAACATTTATATTGGCAAATAGGAGGTTTACAAATCCATGCCCAAGTACTTATCACTTCTTGGGTCGTAATTGCTATCTTATTAGGTTCAGTCATCATAGCAGTTCGGAATCCACAAACAATTCCGACCGACGGTCAGAATTTCTTCGAATATGTCCTTGAATTTATTCGCGACTTGAGTAAAACTCAGATTGGAGAAGAATATGGCCCCTGGGTTCCCTTTATTGGAACTATGTTCCTATTTATTTTTGTTTCTAACTGGTCAGGTGCTCTTTTACCTTGGAAACTTATACAGTTACCTCATGGGGAGTTAGCTGCGCCCACGAATGATATAAATACTACTGTTGCTTTAGCTTTACCCACGTCAGTGGCATATTTTTATGCGGGTCTTACCAAAAAAGGATTGGGGTATTTTGGGAAATACATCCAACCAACTCCAATACTTTTACCAATTAATATCCTAGAAGATTTTACAAAACCTTTATCTCTTAGTTTTCGACTTTTCGGGAATATATTGGCTGATGAATTAGTAGTTGTTGTTCTTGTTTCTTTAGTACCTTCAGTAGTTCCTATCCCCGTTATGTTTCTTGGTTTATTTACAAGCGGTATTCAAGCTCTTATTTTTGCAACTTTAGCCGCGGCTTATATAGGTGAATCTATGGAGGGTCATCATTGATTAGCTTTTTAAAAAGTCTTTTTTTAACTTAATCGAATTCATGCATGGTTCCAAATCCAAATACGCACTTGGTTGGACAATTGGACAACATAATACATAAACATATATAGATACAAATACATATGTATAAACGACCCAATCTCGTAGGAGGGAAGATAGACGATATTACGGAATTGGAAAAATGGGTTAGGGGGTCTAGTATCTAGTAAAACTAGATATATGTAATGTCTGGCCCTTACATATATTTCGAAAAATGATTCTCAAATCCAATTCAATATAAAAATAAAATGCAAACGGTTTACATTATGGAAGAAACAAATGTATATGTGATATTAGATATTTACTAGTTACTAGTTATATAGGGATTATCCCTATGGACTAGATAAATGGACTATATAAATTATAGAATAAATTATAGAATTTTATTTATTCCTATTTCTTTTCTAATATATTATTAATATCTATTTATATATTTATAATATTACTATACTATAATACTATAGTATTTATTATTACTATAACTATATTGATATTGTATCATTAATATCATTAACCATTTTTTTTTGTACGAGGAACTTACTATGAATCCACTGATTTCTGCCGCTTCCGTTATTGCTGCTGGATTGGCCGTAGGGCTTGCTTCCATTGGACCTGGAGTTGGCCAAGGTACTGCTGCGGGCCAAGCTGTCGAGGGTATTGCGAGACAACCAGAAGCGGAAGGTAAAATACGAGGTACTTTATTGTTAAGTCTAGCTTTTATGGAAGCTTTAACAATTTACGGACTAGTCGTGGCATTAGCACTTTTATTCGCAAATCCTTTTGTTTAATTTAATCCTAAAATTAGAAATGTGAAAACGTACGTTATACGTTTCTTTCTTAGTTTGGTTTATTAACTCGGACTTGCCGTTTGCTTCTTCTAATTATATCAACACTTTTATAATTATTACGGATCCGTTCGCTTTCTTCCTTCCCATTTCCACCCTTAGTACAACAGAAACCTTTTTTTTTTACTAGGAAACAAAATGTTTAAAGAAACGAAATATTTCTCAATTGGTGTTGGTATGAGACCTAATCTTTTTATGGAGAACTTAAAAGAATAAGAAATTTTAAATAAATTATAAATTACTAAATTATTTAATCTATTCCCATAAAAAATAAATTAATAAAAAGAAATCGATCAGGGCGAGGCGAGTGAGGTGATACAAAAAGAACTATGTTCTTTGTTAGTCTTATCTATAAGAAAGAGGAGAGTATATGAAAAATATAACCGATTTTTTCGTTTCCTTGGGCTATTGGCCATCCGCCGGAAGTTTCGGGTTTAATACTGATATTTTAGCAACAAATCTAATAAATCTAAGTATAGTGCTTGGTGTATTGATTTTTTTTGGAAAGGGAGTGTGTGCGAGTTGTATATTTCAAGAATAGGTTGGATCCAACCAGCTGCACATTATTATGATTCTTATTTTTTTTTTTTATAAGAAATAGGAAAGAAAGGTGCACGATCTCAACGAATTACTTATGAATAAATTAATAAATCATATGTAAGAACCATAGCATTTCGTAACTCATTGGTAAATCTTGATTCTCTATCGACCAATAATGCGAGACCATTAACATGGTTAAAGCTAA